AACTAATTGACGAGCTTGAGGAATAGTCGAAGCCATACCCAACCGAAAAAGTATGTTATCCAACCGCATTTCAAGTAATTGTAGTAAAACCTGACCAGTTGATCCTTTAGCTTTTCTGGCGATACGAACATATTTAAGCAATTGTCGTTCTGTAAGACCATAATGAAAACGCAATTTTTGTTTTTCTTCTAAACGAATACGATATTGAGATTTTTTACCGGAGCGCGATTGATTTCTAAGTTCGCTTCCGACTCTAGGCTTTTTACTAGTTAGTCCTGGTAAAGCCCCGAGACGGCGTATTTTTTTGAAACGAGGCCCTCTGTAACGCGACATAAAGACTCCTATTTAAAATTTCATAAACCTAAATTAAAAACTAAACTAAATGATAAATATGATAAATGCAGCGAAATCCACTAAAGTGTTGTACTACAAATTAGATGAATTATATCAATATTCGAACCTTATTGTATATATATATAAGGGGGTTCTTTTCTTGATTTGTTCTACAGAGATCGAACTCCTACAATAATTTTGATTCATAAATTCATAATTGGAAGTTCCTACAACATAAAAATCGGTGACTCTTGGAAAAAAGAAAGGGTAAAAAGACTTTTCAATATTCTTTGATTTCAAAAAGACACTATCAATTATTAAAAAATCAAAACAAATAGAGAAAAGCCGGCTATCGGAATCGAACCGATGACCATCGCATTACAAATGCGATGCTCTAACCTCTGAGCTAAGCGGGCTCACATAACAGAAATTGCGTGTGCATAGGAATTTAATAAACTACTGGGGTTTTAGTTATTAACCCTTTCTTCTTAGCTATTCATAATTCATATTAATATGAATAAAGAATATAATAGTAAATAGTAAATATTTATTTGATTTTCTAGGACATTAAAGAACATAACAATTTGAAGATAACGATTAATAGAATAGATTTCGATCTATTTATTTATCAAATAGATGTTTATCAATAATCAATATCTTCATCTTAATTCTGAATTAGATAGTAAGATTCTCTTTTTTCATTTTTGAATTCAAACACCTCAAATACTTTTTTTTTTTTCTTATTTTATATAGGGTATAGGGTCCGTCCGCTCTAAGTAAAATAAGAAAAAAAAAGTCAATGAAAGAAAGAGAAAGGCCCAATTCAGATCATAATGAAACATTCCCCTCTTTTCATTCGGAAAGTTTAAAACTAAGACGAAAAAAAAAAAGAATCGACCGTTCGAGTATTTCAAATTGCACGATAAAAATGATAGAAAGAGAGGCATATGTCAAATATATATGTGGTATATATCCATGTATATTGAATTGCGAATACAGAAATAATAGAGTATATTGAATTTCGAATACAGAAATAATAGAATCATTTCTGATTGGACCAAATATGGATATCCAATAAAAAAGAAAAAAAAAAATAAAACAATTTTCGGTATAGGAATCGGTATTTAATGAATTCAACAGTTCCGGCAAAATTCTCATAATCTCAAAGAAAAAAAAGAGGGGATATGGCGAAATTGGTAGACGCTACGGACTTAATTGGATTGAGCCTTGGTATGGAAACCTACCGAGTGAGAACTTTCAAATTCAGAGAAACCCTGGAATTAACAATGGGCAATCCTGAGCCAAATCCCGTTTTCCGAAACCAAAGAAAACGAAGAAGAGTTGAGAAAGCAAGAATAAAAAAAGGATAGGTGCAGAGACTCAATGGAAGCTGTTCTAACAAATGGAGTTGACGGCATTTCGTTTCGTTAGTATTAGGAAAGGAATCCTTCCATCGAAACTCCAGAAAAGAAAGGATCAAAGATAAACGTCTATATATACGTACGTATACGTACTGAAATATTATTTCAAATGATTAATGACGACCCCCAATCTCTTTTAATATTTATATGAAAAATGAAAGATGTGAATGGATTCCAAAGAATCGAATATTCATTGATGAAATCATTCACTCCATCATAGTCTAATAGATCTTTTGAAGAATTGATTAATCGAACGAGAATAAAGATAGAGTCCCATTTTACATGTCAATACCGACAACAATGAAATTTATAGTAATAGGAAAATCCGTCGACTTTAGAAATCGTGAGGGTTCAAGTCCCTCTATCCCCAAAAGGCTCGGTTAACTCCCTAATTATTTATCCTATATCCTCATCCTCTTTTTTTTTTTTTAATGGTTCCAAAAATTCGTTATGTTTCTTATTCATTCTATTCTTTCTCTTTCACAAACGGATCTGAGCGTAATTTTTCTTTTTCTGTCTTGGAATTGGAATACAAAAACACAATATATATGATACACGTAAAATTGGATTTCTATATGATAAATGTACAGTACAAATGAAGATCTTATCTTTGAACAAGGAATCCTCATTTGAATGATTAACAATGTTTTCTTTTTGAAGATCCAAGAAATTGCAGGGCTTGGATAATACTTTCTTTGTAATATTTTTTTCGTCTTTTTTTTAGTTGACATAGACTCGAGTAATCT